ATCTCGTACGAAACTTAATAGTATACCACTTCTACGAATAGCTCGTAATGCTGCATCTCTTCCAAGACCGGGACCTTTTATCATAACTTCTGCTCGTTGCATACCTTGATCCACTGCTGTACGCATAGCATTTCCTGCCGCGGTTTGAGCCGCAAATGGTGTTCCTCTTCTTGTACCCCTGAATCCACAAGTACCGGCCGAGGACCAAGAAACCACCCGCCCCCTCACATCTGTAACAGTCACAATGGTATTGTTGAAACTTGCTTGAACATGAATAACTCCCTTTGGAATTCTACGTCCACTCTTACGCGAGCTAAGACGTCCGGTTTTGCGTGAACCAATTTTTGGTATAGGTTTTGCCATATTTTATCATCTCATAAATATGAGTCAGAGGTATATGGATATATCCATTTCATGTCAAAACAAATCCTTTATTTTTATTTATCCTTAGGGTTCTTTAGCGAGTTATTTTCGAAAGATTAGCCTTGTCTTTGCTTATGTCTCGGGTTGGAACAAATTACTATAATTCGTCCTCGCCTGCGGATCAGTCGACAGTTTTCACAAATTTTACGAACGGAGGCTCTTATTTTCATATTTTTCATTCCTTACCTTAATTATGACTTAATTATGAATTGATTCTTGGAAGAAACTAAGTTTCTTGAAATTTGGAATCTGGAAGTGTACCTTCCTGAAAATAATGTTGAAGGGTAAAAAAAAAAACTATCTAATCGATCGAATCCTTATTGCGAATTCTATAAATTATACGTCCTCTAGTTGAATCATAACGACTTACTTCAATTTTGACTCTATCTCCGGGTAGGATCCGTATAAAACTACGCCGGATCCTTCCTGAGACATAACCTAGAATTAGGTCTTCATTATCTAAACGAACCCTGAACATACCATTGGGAAGTGATTCGGTAATTAAACCTTCATGAACCCATTTTTGTTCTTTCATCTGAGGTAAAACCTCCTTGGTGTATCAACTAATGGAGGAAGAGTGATATTAGACAACCCGTCCTTTCGCTTTTTTTTTTCACAAAAAAGAAGTTTCGGATCTAATTTGGATATTCGAAGGATTACCATATATAACACAAAATTTCTCCGCCGATTCTTTCTAGTCGAGCCTCTCGGTCTGTCATTATACCTTGAGAAGTAGAAAGGATTACAATTCCCATCCCACCTAAAATTCTAGGAATGCGCTGATAGTTAGAATAGATTCGGAGACCGGGTCGACTTATCCTTTTTAAATTTAAAAGAGTTCTATATCGTCCTTTACTATTTCTTCTATGTTGCAGGGTTAAAACTAAAAAATATTTTTTGTTTTCCCAATGTTTCCTCACATTTTGGATAAAACCTTCTCGTAAAAGTATTTTAACAATATTTTCAGTGATGTTAGTAGATGCTATTCGAACTGTTCCTTTTCTATTCATGTCAGCATTTCGTATAGAAGTTATTATATCAGCAATAGTGTCTCTACCCATGATGAACTAAAATTAGTGGTTTCTCAAAATTTTGATATAATAAGCATGCTCTTTTAAAATTGTTAAAGGTATATACGTGAAATATAATCTACTAATAATTAATCAATCTCATTCAAGTCAATTGTACTATAACTATATCGCGATTGCGTTTTATAATACCTCAGGGGCTAAAGAAACTATTTTCGTAAAATTTAACTGTCTCAATTCTCGTGCAATCGCACCAAAGATTCTCGTTCCTTTAGGATTTCCTTCTTGATCAATGACAACTGCAGCATTGTCATCATATCGGATTATCATACCGTTATCACGTTTGAGTTCTTTACAAGTACGTACAATTACAGCTCTGATCACTTCAGATCTTTCTAGAGGCATGTTTGGTACTGCTTCTTTGATTACAGCAACAATAATGTCACCAATATGAGCATATCGGCGATTACTAGCTCCTATGATTCGAATACACATCAATTTTCGCGCCCCGCTGTTGTCCGCTACATTCAAAAGGGTCTGGGGTTGGATCATATCATTTTTTAATCTATTTTTAAAATGCAAAAAGGGCGTAGAAAAAAAAAAGAAATATTCTTTGTCCAAAAAAGAAACCCGCAATTGCTTTTTGTTAGTTCAAAGGAAAGGCTTCTTGCCGTTCATTTTACAATTCTATTCTGAAAGAATAAATTGAGTTTGTATAGGCATTTTGGATGCTGCTATTTGAATAGCTTTTCTGGCTACATTTTCTGCTACTCCCCCTATTTCATAAAGTATTCTACCCGGTTTAACGACAGCTACCCAATATTCGGGGGATCCTTTACCCGACCCCATCCGTGTCTCTGCAGGTCTTACTGTAACTGGTTTATCTGGAAATATACGTACCCATATTTTTCCACCACGACGTACATTTCGTGCCATTGCTCGTCTCCCCGCTTCTATTTGTCTAGATGTGATCCAAGTAGGTTCAAGTGCTTGAAGAGCGTATCTACCGAAACAAATGCTATTCCCTCTATAAGATATTCCCTTCATTCTTCCTCGATGTTGTTTACGAAATCTGGTTCTTTTGGGGTTATAGTTGATGGTTGTTTCACAATTCCATCTCTACTCCAGAACTGGACATGAGAGTTTCTTCTCATCCAGCTCCTCGCGAATCAAAAGAAAAGATTGAAAACTACTTACTTATTACTTAAGATATCCAGCTATGTAAGTAATGAATAATACGTTGAATCCATGGATTCTTTCAAATTTTATCGAGTTTATTTTCCAGACTTTATTTGACTATATTTATATTATATATATTTCTAGTTATAAATAATTCAAGTTTTTCTAGCCTCACGGAATCCTTATTTTACTTTCTTTATTATCGTATCGGATCGCTTAAACTTGAACAATCCAATAAAATAAAATTTTCGCGGGCGAATATTTACTCTTTCACTATTTCATTCAGTTGTTGGGGTACCCTATGACTTTTCAGAATCAATGAAAAGGTTCCTGGTTCATTCCGCCATCCCACCCAATGAATTCTTAGGATTCATCTTCAAGAGAATCGTCTCCATTCATAGGTTCCGTCGTTCCCATCGCTTCTCTATTAATGGTTAGGTCTGAATTTGACAATGGAGCTCCTCGTGGACGTTGTTCTTGAGTCAATCCGCTTAATCTTTGTTGGCTCGAAGCTCTTTTGGTTGTTCTATACAACAAATTAGGGATGAATCCAAATATTGATGCTTTATTAGATACATTGTTTTTTCTGAGATTATTTAGAGACCTTACATATTAGATTGGAATCATATATCATTGATATTTTATCTCGCTTTCTCTCACCATTCCACTTATCCACATCCTTGAAAATTGCGCTTTACAAATCAAACTCATAATCCGATTTGTTTTTCTGTTTATGCAAAAAAAGATTTCAGTTGCTACAATGATATGACCAATAGATCCTATCTTAACTCTTTCTTTTGATATAGATAATGCAAAGCGATGAGTTGGTTATAAGTTCTATAGTTCTTAGTTGATACTATGGATCCTTTTTTTGATTGATAATCTAAAAAAAATCAACGAGTCACACACTAAGCATAGCAATTATATCAAATGTTTAATCTAATTTTTATTCAACCCTATAGAATTGCTGAAGTTTTACTTTTTGTTTGGCTTGATTACACAAAGAATGAAAGAGTTTTTTCGTCACCCATTAGATCTAGATAGAACAGAAACGAAACTGAAGGTTTATTATGTTTCGTCTACAAATATCCAAATTTTGATCCCCAATATTCCGTATATAGTTCGAACTGGATAGGAACAATAATCAATTTTTGCTCGAATTGTTTGTAGGGGAACCCTACCTTCTCGGATCCATTCAACACGTGCAATTTCTTTTCCGTCAATACGACCTGCAATTTGGATTTGAATTCCTTTTGTATCGGCCTGTTCAGTCAATTCAATAGCTTTTTTCATCGCCTTACGGAATGAAACTCTATTTTTTAATTGTCCAGCTATAAATTCTGCAAGAATGTTAGGGTTTCCATAAGGTTTTGCAATTCTTGTAATAGCAATGTTGAGTTTACGGTTTATACAATTTAATTCTTTTTTTACATTCATCTGTAATTCTTCGAGTCTTCGCGATTTACCTTCTATTAATAACTTCGGGAATCCCATATAGATGATGATTTGAATCAGATCGATTCTTTTTTGAATCTCTATATGTGCAATTCCCTCGACCCCAGAAGCTATTTTCATATTTTTTTGTACATAATTTTTGATAAAATCTCGTATTTTTTTATCTTCTTGTAGACCCTCAGAATACATTTTTGCTTGTGTAAACCAAAGGGAATGATGACTTTGGATTGTACCAAGTCTGAAACCAAGTGGATTTATTTTTTGTCCCATGCTCCCTCACTACTATACATATCATGATACGACATATCCGTGTACTTATTTATATACATTCTTTTTTTACCATAAGATATATTTTTGATTAATGAGTCAAATCAGTTTAATTATATTTAATTATATATATCTATAAATATTATATATATTTATAAATATCTATAATCGTATTCTTCACTTAAAGATATATCTTTCACTACAATGGTTATATGACAAGTAGGTCGTTTTATCGGATAACCGCGTCCTCGAGCTCGGGGTTTTAATTTTTTTACAGTAGTACCCTCGTTGACTTCGGCTTTACTAATAATTAAATTTCCTTTTTTGAAACTCTTATTGTGACTCGCATTTGCTGCAGCAGAATAAACTAATTTAAAAATAGGATAACATGCTCGATAAGGCATGAGTTCTAGTATCATAAGTGTTTCTTCGTAAGAACGACCACGAATCTGATCAACCACTTTTCGTGCTTTGTGCGCAGACATAGATATATGTTGACCTAAAGCATAGACTTGAGTATTTCTTTTCTTTATTATCATAAGGTTCGCCTCCTACTAATCAATGATAAGCATTTCTTAACGACGAGATCTCGTATCATTTTTTGCATGTCCCCGAAAATTTAGAGTTAGTGCAAATTCTCCCAATTTG